CAGTTAAAAGACCCGAAGTAGCAAAACCTTGAGTAAAAATAGCACTTGGCGCGGTTATTGCGCTTAAATGGTTTTTATGTTTTTTAAAATACGGAATCATATGAATAATGGAAAAACTCCACGAAAGAAAAATTAATGATTCATATAAATCGCTTAATGGTAAATGCCCCAAATACACCCAACGAGTAACTAATAATCCTGTTATGCAGAAAAAAGTAACTATCATACCCTTTTCTGACGAATCATATAGTCCTACGATTTCATCGACTAATAAAGTTATCAAATGAATTGTAATTACAATTGAAACGATAGAAAAGGATATATGAGTTAATATATGCTCTAAAGTTGAAAATATCATAAAAATTATTAAAAGGGGGTCCCGCAATTATAGGAATTGAAATCGGGAATTGAATTCATTATAGGACTTACTCTTTTAGAAGATGCCATGCCGCCACTCGGACTCGAACCGAGATGCTCTAGCACTGCTTCCTAAGAGCAGCGTGTCTACCTATTTCACCATAGCGGCTTATTCGAAATCATAATAACCTATTTTTATTCAATCGTCGAGATTGAAGGAGTTAATTAAATGCAATATTTTTTTAGGAAACCATTAAATTGATGAATAAAAACTTGTTTAAGAATTAGGGATTTAAACGTTTTCGTTAATAATATTTATTATCTTTTTATTTATTATTTTAGAATGTCAATTTTATTTAACTGAACTAAAAATGTAGTTTTTCGTAAGTTATTACTTTATGTTTTCCTAAAACAAAAATGTTACGGTTGGAACTAGATTATTTTGACTTCAATCCATAGATAGAACTAAAAGCAATGTTCTGTCTCGTTTGCATTTTTTAATGATTCATTTATTTTATCATTTATTTTATTAATCTAAAATAAAAAAATAATTTTATCGATAAAATATAATTTTTATATAACACAATTTCAGCGATACACTCAAGGAGTTTTTGTAAATATTTGCATAGTTATTTTTATATGAATTCTTAGGGTTTTTCGTTGTGTAGAGAATTTGTGTTAAGATTTAGCAACCCAATTAAGTTAGGTATTAGTATGGGTGTATCAATTATATAACAATATTTTATATTTCTATCGAAATTGTACCGTACTTCAAAAAATACTTTATAAATTTTTAAATTAATATATATTATATCTTTGATATATATTATATTTTGATCGATCTTCCAATCGAACCATAGGATCTAAAACGGATCACTCAAAATTGGCACATTAGTCATATAACTACCTAAAAATGTAAAAGGGGATTTTTTTAATTAAATTGGGTTAAAGAGTTTATATAGTGATAATAATTTAGAAAAATAATGATTTAGAAGATTATAAAACATATTTAAAACTAAATCAATTAGTTTCAACGAACCCTTCTTTTAATATATAATAATATATAATTATAATATCTTTTAATATATAATTATAATATTTTTAATATATAATATATAATAAAAAATAAATTTATTTTTATTATTGATTCAAGTCGATGGGGAAAGTGAGAATCCCCATCCTGAAAATTATAAAATATACTAAAACGAAAGGTGAACCCTTGTGCTTGCATTTATCCTTTTTTCAAACAAAAAAGTACCATTAATTTTTCGAATTAAGTAGACAACAGAATTCTTATCTATATCAGAAATGAAAGAAAAAAGACGCCTTCTAAATTAAAACATTATGAAACTAATTATTTTTATTTATGATTTATATTTATTATATAAATATAAAATAATAAAATAATTTTTTTTATATATATTATTTTTTATTATATATAAATTATATAAATATAAATTATTTTACTATTATGATGTTAATTTAAATTCTTATAACTTATAAATATTATAAAAAAATTAGAAACAAAATTAGATTACTTTTCTAATTAGACCGATTAAGATTTTTTATTGTATTGTTTGATTACTATTATTTATTTGTTACACAAAAAAAACTTTTAGAACTCCCGGTAGAAAGAGATTTCGCTAATGAAAAAGCTTTCAATGCTGCCCGATATCCCTTCCTTTTCCAAATATTTTTACGAATCCGTTTTTTTGAAATAGAGGTGCGTTTTTTTGGAACTGCCATTAAAAAATTATATTATAATAGGTTCTTCGGTTGGATGTGAAAGACATCTATTGTTCAAAATAAATTTTTCTTTACTGTTCTCTATCTATTTATTCTCTAAATCATACTCCCTTCATAAAAAAGGGGGGTGTGTAAAAATCGCATAAAATATTACTAACAACAATCCCCTATGCCAAATAGAATTGATTGAAGTTGATAAAATACAATACAAACAAAAAAGAAAAGATTGTGCGTTTAGTTTTCTTTCTATTTTCGTCGTGTTACATTTATACATGTAATAAAATACATCAAAAGGTTAATAACCCAACCCCTCTATCGCTTAATTAAAAAACTTTAATAATTTTCTATTATATTAATTAATTTAATTGGTCAAACTCGAAGAAAGAGTACACCCAACTTTAATTCTCAAATTCGAGTGGGACTAGTAGTTAATCTGTTAAAGGATACAAAATCTATAATTTTTTTATTATATTATAAAAGGCATTTTATTTGCCCTTTTTTTTTATTTTACATAAAATAAAGTGTTGGATATCATAGCATTTCCTACAAATAGCTTTTATTGTAATGGAAGACAATCAATTAGTTACAAAACAAATTGTTTAATGATTCTGAATAACCGAATTACAATTACAATAAATAGTTTTTATGGGTCAAGTTATGCGCTTTATGATTCATACCAAACACTGTTTTTGGTGTAATTATCTATCCTCGCTCTATAGATATAAAAGATATAAATAAATTATTGTAATACGTAATAATTATAATTAGAATGAAAATTTTATTTAAGTTTTATTTTATATATCTTAATTTTTTTTTATTAACTGACCCCTTTCAACAGAAAACAAATAAGAACCGGTGAATCAGAAACAATTAATTAAGAAAAATATTTTATTTTTTTTTTATGGAATATACATATCAATATTCATGGATTATACCTTTCATTCCACTTCCAGTTCCAATGTTAATTGGAGCAGGACTTCTACTTTTTCCAACGGCAACAAAAAATCTTCGCCGTATGTGGGCTTTTCCGAGTGTTTTATTGTTAAGTATAGTTATGATTTTTTCAGCCCATTTTTCTATTCAGGAAATAAATCACAATTCCGTCTATCAATATGTATGGTCTTGGACCATCAATAATGATTTTTATTTAGAATTTGGCTGCTTGGTTGATCCACTTACTTCTATTATGTCAATATTAATCACTACTGTTGGAATGATGGTTCTTATTTATAGTGATAATTATATGTCTCATGATCAGGGATATTTGAGATTTTTTGCTTATATGAGTTTTTCCAATACTTCAATGTTGGGATTAGTTACTAGTTCTAATTTGATACAAATTTATATTTTTTGGGAATTGGTTGGAATGTGTTCTTATCTATTAATAGGTTTTTGGTTCACACGACCTAGTGCGGCGAATGCTTGTCAAAAAGCGTTTGTAACTAATCGTGTCGGGGATTTCGGTTTATTATTAGGAATTTTGGGTTTTTATTGGATAACGGGTAGTTTTGAATTTCGGGATTTGTTTGAGATATTTAATAACTTGGTTTATAATAATGAGGTTAATTTTTTATTTGTTACCTTATGCGCCTTCCTATTATTTGCCGGCGCAGTTGCAAAATCCGCCCAATTTCCCCTTCATGTATGGTTACCTGATGCCATGGAAGGGCCTACCCCCATTTCGGCTCTTATACATGCCGCTACTATGGTAGCAGCAGGGATTTTTCTTGTAGCTCGGCTTCTTCCTCTTTTCATAGTTATACCTTACATAATAAATCTAATAGCTTTGACAGGTATAATAACATTACTTTTAGGAGCCACTTTAGCTCTTGCTCAAAAAGATATTAAGAAAAGCTTAGCTTATTCTACAATGTCTCAATTGGGTTATATGATGTTAGCTCTAGGTATGGGGTCTTATCGAGTTGCTTTATTTCATTTGATTACTCATGCCTATTCGAAAGCATTGTTGTTCTTAGGATCTGGATCAATTATTCATTCGATGGAAACTATTGTTGGATATTCTCCAGATAAAAGTCAGAATATGGTTCTTATGGGCGGTTTAAGAAAACATGTACCAATTACAAAAACCGCTTTTTTATTAGGTACACTTTCTCTTTGTGGTATTCCACCTCTTGCTTGTTTTTGGTCCAAAGATGAAATTCTTAATGATAGTTGGTTGTATTCACCGATTTTTGCAATAATAGCTTGTTCCACGGCAGGATTAACTGCATTTTATATGTTTCGTATCTATTTACTTACTTTTGAAGGACATTTAAATGTTTATTTTCAAAATTACAGCGGCAAAAAAAATAGCTCGTTCTATTCAATGTCTCTCTGGGGTAAAGAAGGAAAAAAAATTATTAAAACAAGCTTTCGTTTATTAGATTTTTTAACTACGAAAAACAATGAAAAAACTTATTTTTTAAACACGTATTGGATTAATAATAATGGAAATGTAAGAAGTATGGTACATCCGTTTATTAGTATTGCTCGTTTTGGCACTAAAAACACTTTCTCATATCCCCACGAGTCGGACAATACTATGTTATTTCCGATGCTTGTATTAGTTTTATTTACGTTGTTCATTGGGGCCGTAGGAATTCCGTTATTCAATCAGGAAGGAATGGATTTGGATATACTATCCAAATTCTTAAGTTCGTCTATAAACCTTTTACATAAAAATAGAAACCATTCTGTAGATTGGTATGAATTTATCACAAATGCAACTTTTTCCGTTAGTATAGCTTATTTCGGAATTCTTATATCGTCTTTTTTATATAAGCCTGTTTATTCATCTTTACAAAATTTAAATTTATTTAATTCATTTGTTAGAAGTGTTCCTAATAAAATTAAAGTTTTGGGGGGTAAAATAATAAATGTGATATATAATTGGTCAT